TATATCCATAAAGTTGTATATTCTAATCGATTAGATATATCTTATATATTAGATATATATTAGAGTCTAGAGATTTAGAGTATAGAAAAAGATGGATATGGAATAGTTTAATGGGAGTATTTCAATAAATTGGAGTATTTCAATAAAGACAAATATAAAAAATTGAATTAATAATTTCAAAATTTTTCTAAATAAAAGATTATTAAGAATATTGACAAAAAATAGAATATGTTTATTTCTATAAACAAATTATTAAAAATATAATCAAATTTGTTAATATCTCATTTTTTTTTTCGAATTTGAATTCATTTGTTTTTCGCGATTCTATGTTTTCAACACTAATATTGACAACAGTATTGAGAACAATATATAATTCGATCGTGAATAAATCGATCGATTTATTCACGTTACAGAGGCAATTTTTAGCAAATAGTGAGTTCCTTAAACTTTCTGTGATACAAACATGAAGTTCCTTTTTTATTCAAGGGTAAATACAAAAATAGATAAAAAAAAGAATGAATTTAATTTGAATTGAATAAAGGATACCACTTTCGACAAAGAAAAGGTTCGTCCATCTTTTTTTTTTTATTTACACATCCCATTATTTCCTATTTCTTTTTTGAAGGGGGGAGGGGGTTGCTAACTCAATGGTAGAGTACTCGGCTTTTAAGTGCGACTCCATTTTTTATTTTACACATTTTTATGAAGCAATTGTTTCGTCCATAACCTCGGTAGGGTTTGTAAGACCACGACTGATCCAGAAAGGAATGAATGGAAAAAGCAGCATGTCGTATCAATAGCGAATCCTAAAAGGATTTCATTCTTATTGGATCGGACCATTTTTTTTTTTGTTTTGTTTGAATTCGTGGCTCGGAACAAAAAAGATTCTGTTGGGTTTAAGTAATAAAGGGATAGAACTTGGCAACTCCAATTATAGAGAAACTAAAAGCAACGAGCTTTCATTTTTTTTAATCGAATGATTACCCCATCTAATTGGACGTTAAAAATATATTAGTGCTTGATGCGGGAAAAGCTTTTCCCATGAATGGATTATTTCTTTTTGTTATGAGTCCTAATTATTAGCTATTCTCCATTATGGGGTGGCGATCAATGTGTAGAAGAAAGAGTATATTGATAAAGATATCTTTTTTCCAAAATCAAAAGAGCGATTAGGCTGATAAAATAAAGGATTTCGAACTAGCTTGTTATCCTAGAACAATTAGGTGGAAAGAGCAAGTGGAGAGAATCCGTTGATCATTTTTTTCTAGGTATCTATTCAAAATTCGTTTTAATTCGAATATCTATAAATACCCCGTTTTGACTGTATCGCACTATGTATTGTATTGGTAATCCAATAAATCTTTGATCCTTTGACAAGATTGAATTTTAAAAATGAAAAAATATCAAAGATATTTAGAACTAGATAGATCTCAGCAACAGAACTTCCTATACCCACTTATTTTTCGGGAGTATATTTATGGACTCGCCCCTAGTCATGATCTTAATAGAAATCGATATATTTTGTCGGAAAATGTGGATTATGATAAGAACTCTAGCTTACTAATTGTAAAACGGTTAATTACTCGAATATATCAACAGAATCATTTGATTCTTTTTGATAACGATTCAAGTAAAAATCAATTTTGGGGGTATAACAAGAATTTGTATTCTCAAATAATATCAGAGGGTTTTGCCATTGTCATGGAAATTCCATTTTCCCGACAATTAAGTTCTTCTTTAGAGGAGGCGGGAATCGTAAAATCTTTTAATAATTTGGAATCAATTCATTCCATTTTTTCCTTTTTCGAGGATAAATTTACATATTTAAAATTTTTTTCCGATGTACGAATACCCTATCCTATCCATCTGGAAATCTTAGTTCAAACTCTTCGATACTGGGTGAAAGATCCACCCCTCCTTCATTTATTAAGATTGTTTCTTTATGAGTATTGTAATTGGACTAGTCTTATTACTCAAAAAAAGATTATTTTTACTTTTTCAAAAAGTAATCCAAGATTTTTCTTGTTCCTATATAATTTTTATGTATGTGAACACGAATCCATCTTCCTTTTTTTACGTAAAAAATCCTCTCATTTACGATTAAACTCTTTTAGCGTTTTTTTTGAGCGAATCTATTTCTATACAAAAATAGAACATCTTGTAGAAGTCTTTTCTAAAAATTTTTCGTCGACCCTATCATTCTTCAAGGATCCTTTGATTCATTATGTTAGATATCAAGGAAAATCCATTTTTGCTTCAAAGAATGCGCCCTTTTTGATGAATAAATGGAAATACTATCTCATTTATTTCTGGCAATGTTATTTTGATATTTGGTCTCAACCCCGAATGATCCAAATAAACGAATTATTTGAGAATTCATTTCATTTTTTTTGGGGGGGCTATCTTTCAAATGTACGACTAAACTTTTCAGTGGTACGGAGTCAAATGCTAGAAGATTCATTTCTAATAGAAATTGTTATGAAAAAACTTGATACAATAG